GATTTATAGATAGATAGAGATTCACCTTGATCTGTAATCAAAGAAAGATACTGGAAACGGCTCTTATCTTGTGAATTGGAAGAAAGGTTTCTCTGTAGAAGACGGGAATAACAATTTATTCCCCTAGAAAATCTAGAAATAAGAAAATTTAGGAATAAGAAAATTTAATCGGAAATATCGACAAATTCTTTCGAAGTCCAAAGAAAAGAAATTCCAAAAAAAGCAGGGGGTCGACTGTTCCAATTCAAATTTTATTTCTATCGAATTTGAATATCAGAATAGCGGATATAGTCATAATTCAATGGGTCAGGTCCACTTACTTTTTCCTTTGTTGCGAATCTTTCCAATGAATTTTATTGGGATTTATAAGGAAAAATAAGGGTCTCTGGTAATTCAAGAGGTGGATTAGAATTATTATGAATAATAATGAAAATTCACTAAACAAATGTTCCACTTTCTAACTAGAACTACTATATACTCTAACTCAGTATAATGATAACGTAGTATCTAGTTAGTTACTTTTTTTATTCCAAATAAAAAAAATATCTCTATTTTCTGAATACTATGGACTTTTCTGAAAAACCCCAAAGCCCCTTATCGGATTTGAACCGATGACTTACGCCTTACCATGGCGTTACTCTACCACTGAGTTAAAAGGGCTTATTTGATTAAATTCCCCAACGGGTCGCTATGTAGATAAAATATCTATATGCACATATATTATATACATAAGTATATGCACTAGACTCATAGTGGCTAGTGGCTTATTTTTAATAATCAAATGGATTTGCCTAGCAACTCTAGGGTCAATTTTTTTAAGACTGACCCTAATTTATTTTATTGAAATGATTCCTATCAAAGCAAAATTGACTTGATTGATACATAACATGGACAGTTACCAATTCAACATAAAATAAATTTCAAGATATTTAATTGAATCGTGTGATTAAGAGATTCTACTTGTCCCCTTGAACTCAATTTTTATAGAAGATTTTCAATAACTTGTTGATCTCGCTTAATAGATTTATTTTAATAGATTTTTTGGTTGTTACTTTCCTGGTTTAGTGTGAGATAGAGATAAGGATATCTCATCTTAACAATGAATGAAAGCAAAAAAAATAGAACTGACCCCTGCCATTTCTTTTCTGACGGACCAATCATTCTCTGAAAAACTCCTATCCCTAGTATTCTTTTATCCCTAGTATTCTTTAATATGAACGACGAATCAAAAAATTCGATAAAATTCTCTGAAAAACGCAAAGATCCCTCAGATCTAATCATACCATTCCATTATATTGACAATTTCAAAAAACTGATCATACTATGATCATAGTATGAGGGCGGTTGAGCAAGTTAGCCCCCATCGTCTAGTGGTTTAGGACACCTCTCTTTCACGGAGGCAGCGGGGATTCGAATTCCCCTGGGGGTAGGGTACTACGAAAGGAAGTTGATCATGGATTACCAATAAGCCTCAAATTGATTCTTCCTGGGTCGATGCCCGAGTGGTTAATGGGGACGGACTGTAAATTCGTTGGCAACATGTCTACGCTGGTTCAAATCCAGCTCGGCCCAATAATTCGCCAATCTACCATAAGATGGTATAACCCACCTTGTCCTTCAGAAATACCGCATACGAAGCTAAAAAAGAATAAAATCTTCTGCTAGATCCCTTATTTTCCTGGGATTGTAGTTCAATTGGTCAGAGCACCGCCCTGTCAAGGCGGAAGCTGCGGGTTCGAGCCCCGCCAGTCCCGACGGATCCAATATCCAATAAAGAAATCTATTCATTTCACCCTTTCATAGAACATAGAAAGGGTGTCGGGGGGCTTAATTTCATTCCCAAGCAAAAAGGAGTCTTTGTTTCTTTTTTCTTTCCTATGTTTTCCATTTCGCGTTTATTGTTTGTTTAGATTTGTAACTATGTGACTAATCGAAGTGGAAAGGCAATCTGATAATCCTTCATCAGAGGATTATCCAAGCAAGACGCAAGATAAGTTATAGAAAAAAACAAGGAAACGGATAATAAATACAAGGAATTTTGGATTAATTGGTTCAGAAATCCAAATTATTTTTTGGTATGGATAAAAGAACTTCCTATGTTATACTATTCAAGTCTCAACTACGAGTTGATTTGATAGATCAGATATTGTTATTCATGATATTGATCCCATTCAAAATCATCGAGAGGGAATTCATTCATTGAATTTACAGACGAAAGATTTATCATCTCTATGGGATTAAATCCCGAGTTATTGTGAAGTAAAAAAACCGATGAGATTATGGAAGTAAATATTCTTGCATTTATTGCTACTGCACTATTCATTCTAGTTCCTACCGCCTTTCTACTTATCATTTATGTAAAAACAGTTAGTCAAAATGATTAATTCATTTGAATTTTCAAATAAATTTGAATAAAACTTTCCTTCGGAGTTCTTATCAAAAATTGACGAAGTCAAATGAAAAGGATTCCAATTTCGCGTCTTAACTTAAATGAAATGAGCGGACTTTAATCGGCAGTATTCTATTAATTTGATAGTATGGTAAGAAAGAAATAGATGAATCCTTCTTTCTACCATACTATCGATCTCTTATTCTATAAAGTTTTAATCTAGAATAAAGATAGATTCTATAGATCAATCTACAAATTCTGATCATGTAATATATTCTATTAATTCCATATATTGTATGGAATTGACATAACATATTGTATAGAATTGACATAACACCCAATCCTATTTATTTGCTACATCTATTTGTTCCGATCAATCTAAGATAAGGATTATCTTAGGATTCTAATTCCTTTTCCTAATAAAGAAGAGGAAACCTCACTTTTTTTAACGCCCAAACCTTGATATGAAAAAAGTCGATAAAGCATAAATCGCCTTTATAAGATTAGAAACCAAGCGATAAATGCCCAATTTGTGATTCGTCCGAAGCAATATCTTATTATTGCATAGTCTCTCGTTAGATAACTACTATATATCATTTCTCATATAAAGTTCGTATACACTTAACAAAACCACTTGTTCTTTAAACAGTAAAAAGGAAAAACAATCAAAAAGGGGTCCGGTCTTCCTCAGTATCTATCTATAAAGATGGTAAGAGCCCATTCCATTGATTTAAATAGAAAATTTCGGAAGAATCTTAGGTTGGAATAAATTTCTAATCATTTGAATCCCCTTCTTTTCGAAATACAAACAGGGGAATCGCTCAAATATCTCTTTGATTGAAAGAGTATGATTCATATCATAGATTACTCCATTTGACTCCAATGAAATTCGAAATTAAGATATTTTGATTTTAAATAGTTCAAAACGCGTTGCAGAACGATCTATAAAACAAGTGATAAGGTTTGATTCCTCAACTCAATTTAGTAGTACTTCTAGAGCCCACTTCTTCCCCACACTACGAGTGAAAGGGAAAATGTAAAGATTACCATTAAAGCAGCCCAAGCGAGACTTACTATATCCATGTGAATTATGTCTCCTATCTCTAGAAATACAAAGTAATTATTCCTCACTAATAATAGTGGAATCAATGGTGCAGAGTCAAAAAAGGGGATTTTGTCCGAACACTATTGATAAACCAATCTGATTCTGATTTCGAATCGGGAAAGATTAAACACAAGCAAAATATCCAAAGGGAATAGGAACATGTGAATAATAAGGCCTATTTTTTTGTTGCCCCTCAAAAGTAAAAACGGAAAGGGAGAAATCACTAAAAAAGATAAATCACTATCTAGTACAGACCTCTATTTCCCCTAATCCATACCCCCTTTCCCGATTATCTCTGAGGGGTAGGGTGCTTGGCTAGGGGTTATCGAAAAAAAATTCTTTCTTTTTTCTATAAAAAAAAGATTATCCATCGAATCTAATATTGATTGGATACCCCAGCGTTCATCTCGCAAGTCCGTCATATATAAGGCAACTTCCAACCCTTTACAAAATTCTAAATAGAATCATATTTCTTAGCAGGCTCTACAATCTAATCCAAGATCCAGTCATTAGACAGTCCCTTAGTATAGTAATAGAAGGGAATCGTAAAGTCTTAAAAGCTCCCTACTATAGAATAGATTATAATATTTCCTTGAATCCTAGATGCGAACGAGGATTCACAATCTTTTATTTTCGAAAAACCTCAGACCAAATGTTTAGAATCAAACAAACAGTCTTTCCTCTGTTTCTACCGGAGAATTATTCTCCGAGTTATATCAGCAGAACAGAAGAAAAGAAGAGATTGCGGGTTTTTTGTTTGATCAGGCGACACCCGGATTTGAACTGGGGAAAAAGGATTTGCAGTCCCTCGCCTTACCACTCGGCCATGCCGCCAAAATTATACAAAAATATTCTCGGATTACTAAATTTTTATTGTTTTGGATTTGATCCATTCCTTCGATTCATTCTAGAGTATCTCAAAATCCACAATGCTAAAAAAATGCTCTCGGTTTTCTATTGAGAAATCACATGTGGATTTTCAGCCGACAAATTGGAACCATTAACTATTGACTGCTTATGCTTACTTCGAATTTATGAACGCTTCTGGAGATTTTAATCTCCAAATTGTGTTTTCCTAATGATATACATAAGAAAATACAAATTTAGATAAAACTAATCAGTATTTATTTTTTTTAATCAAAGAATCCTTTTCAATTTCAATTATAACAAAATATATGAGTCTATGTAAACCCCAGAACATAAATTACAGATAACTATTAGTTAGATATGTTGTCGATAGGGAATTATCATAAAATTATTCTACTTCATTTTTGCATTGAATAGAGATTTTCGTTTGATAAAGGACGACCCGGGCTGTCCCGAATAGAAGGTACTAAAATAAAAGAGAAGTCGGATATTATAGCCATTCGCATACGTGTTTAATAAATGCAACCCTTCTTATACACTTTATACACTTCAAATGGTATTCTACTCAAAAAAAAATCAGTAAAGTACAAAAATATCTCTTCTCTGCGAATCATTTTTTGAACACCGAAATTCATCGGT